CATAGATCTTTGGGTTTTGATTACCAAGGCACAGAGACTTTACAAATAAAGCCACAGGATTGGTATTCCATTGCTGTTATTTTATATGTATATGGTTACAATTATCTACGCTCACAATGCGCCTACGATGTAGCGCCCGGCGGGCTATTAGCTAGTGTCTATCATCTTACGAGAATAGAATATGGTGTAGATCAACCAGAAGAGGTATGCATAAAAGTATTTGTCTCAAGAAAGAATCCTAGGATTCCGTCTGTCTTCTGGGTTTGGAAAAGTGTGGATTTTCAAGAACGAGAATCCTATGATATGTTGGGAATCTTTTATGAAACCCATCCACGCCTGAAACGTATCTTAATGCCAGAAAGTTGGATAGGCTGGCCCTTACGCAAGGATTATATTGCACCCAATTTTTATGAAATACAAGATGCTCATTGAATGATAAGAAACAAATTTCCACTTCTACAGTTTCAATTTCACAAAGCTTATACATTGCGTTCTAGATTAACTAGAATAAAAATAACGGAAGTCTCATTTATGTTTGGTAATTGTTGGTTGATAGGCTAACAAAAAAAGATAATACAATTAGAGATTCAGTAGGATTCTCGTATCCCGTTTAATTTATTTGATATTTATTTCAGATGATACGACGAAGGAAAAAAATTTAAATAACTTAGAATAAGAGAAATGAAGAAATCAAATATGAAAGCTGATCTAAAGAACTGAAGGAGTATTGAATTCTAGTTATTTCTATCTCCTGTCTATATTTCAGATATTTGACTTTAGAGTCTCTCAACCAACCAATTTAACCTTTTGATATAAAGTATTAACATTCTTTTTAAAGGATAGGAGAGAAATGAAATAGAATCTAATTTTTTAGATACTTTAATCTGAAAAAATCTACCCATCTATAAAACTATAAATATAAAACTATAAAATAGAAAATAGATGGGGTGGGTATATCTCGTCGTAGTGGATAAAAGTATTATTGTGATTGAAACTCTAAATGAATAGGAATGTGTATTCACAATTCATTTTATAGAAGAGAAAGTCATGCAAATGACTCAGACTCATGTGCCGTTGCCATGCCAGGAACCAGATTTGAACTGGTGACACGAGGATTTTCAGTCCTCTGCTCTACCAGCTGAGCTATCCCGACCCGTCCCAATGTAACATCCTGATTTTACTCAAAAAAGGGGACTGTGTCAATTAAAAAAGGCAAAGGGAACTCCCAAGTCTTATTTAGGTACTGAAATTGTTTGGCTTGTATCTTAAAAAAGAGGACTTTGGTAATTTAAGTAAGAGTAATTATATAGATTAGAAATTTTTCAAATGGGGATTTCTTGCTCAAACACGTTCATTTTTATGTATATCATATAGATGTGAAAGGACACTTTCGCCCCGATCGCTTCTAAGAGAATATCGTGAGTGCATAAAGCATTTTGAACGGATAAAAAATACAAAAAGGAGATAAGTAAATCGACAGTTGGGGAGTCAAATAGTCTATTTGGGGATAGAGGGACTTGAACCCTCACGATTTTAAAAGTCGACGGATTTTCCTCTTAACTATAAATTTCATTGTTGCCGGCATTGACATGTAGAATGGGACTCTATCTTTATTCTTGTCCGATTAATCAGTTCGTAAAAAGATCTATCAGACTATGGAGTGAATCATTTGATAAATGAATATTCGATTCTTTCGTAAACGTGGAATATTTTAACAACAATTATAATTCTATATTTTTTCTATGAAAAAGTATAGATTCATTAGGGCTGTCATTACTCATTTAATAGACTATTCACTACGTATGGATAGTATATACGTTTATCCTTCACTTAATACTTGTATTTTCTGAATTTTTGATGGAAAGAATTCTCGACTAACGCAGCCAACTCCATTTGTTAGAACAGCTTCCATTGAGTCTCTGCACCTATCCCCCTTTTCACTTTGTTTTCGGAAAATAGGATTTGGCTCAGGATTGCCCCTTTTTATTAATTCCAGGGTTTCTCTGAATTTGAAAGTTCTCACTCAGCAGGTTTCCATACCAAGGCCCAATCCAATTAAGTCCGTAGCGTCTACCGATTTCGCCATATCCCCCTTCGTTTTGTTTTGAGATTAAAATTTCATTCCGATGTTGTTTCTTTTTTTCTTTCATTTCTACTGAAATCATTGAATTCAATTGAATTCATTAGATATCAGCTTCCTATCTCGAAAAAATCTTTTCGTTTATTTCTTACCTACCTTCTATAGGACTGACTATAGGGAACCCTGGTTGGATTGGGTCCAATCGACTATGATTCTACCATTTCTCTATCTGCAATTCAATATATATGGATATATAACTAAATAGAACTATCACGTTTCCGATGTAATTTTGAATACTTGAAGGTTCGATTCTTTTTTTATCGTCTTAATTTACGTCTTTACTACTCACCTCTTTATGAATATGAATGAAAGTAGGGACTATCTCATTAGTTATAACTAACGATTCCAAATTGGAACTATATGATTATGACATAGAATCAAATTCTATAATAAAAAAAAGTTCAAATGTCATTTGAATTCAAAAATGAAAACTTTAATTATATAAAACTCAAATACTAAAAGATATATCCAATTTTAAAATATTCGAATTGGAAATTTTATATTTTATAATTGTATTAATTATTTTGTATTAATTATTAACATACTAATAATTAAAAAAAAATAAATGTAATATTTTATAATTGTATTAATTATTAACATAGTAATAAGTAAAAAAAAAAATAAATAGTAAAATAAAATTCTATTCTATTTTAGAATATTAAATTATTCAATAATCAATAATACAAATAATACATATATATATTAGTTTATATCAATATCATTATCATTTTATTGTTATATTATTTTATTGTTTTATTTATATTTTTTATTTATATTATTGTTATTATATATTTAATAAAATATTTATTTTGAAATTTTACGATTTTCAATTTTTAACTAGATAAGAAATCAAATATATTAAATAACTAAGTTAACTAACTAAGATAGTAAATAACTAAGCTTCTAATAATTTCTTTTATTCCTCTAGCTCTTTAATGAATATTAAATATTATATGAGCCCGCTTAGCTCAGAGGTTAGAGCATCGCATTTGTAATGCGATGGTCATCGGTTCGATTCCGATAGCCGGCTTTTCCTATTTATTCAAAATTTTACGTAATTGAGAATGTCCCTTTATCAGAATATTAAAGGAGTGGCATCTCCCCTTTCCAAAAGACATCCCTTTTTTAAGTTCTAAGACCTTAGATTATATTATAGATTATATCAGGAAAGGGTTACTGTTTTCTATAATAGTTTTTCTATACTAGAAGAGTGTGGATCATTATTCAATAAATCTCTTCTAGTACACAAGCACGATATTTCAGTAAACTTCGTTTCATTTCTTTCGTTCAGTTTTATTTTAGTTTAAAAAAAAAAGAATAAAATTCATATTAAATAAGAATAAGGAGTCTTTATGTCGCGTTACCGAGGACCTCGTTTCAAAAAAATACATCGCCTAGGGGCTTTACCAGGACTAACTAATAAAAAGCCTAGAACCGGAAACGATCTTAGAAACCAATCCTTTTCGGGGAAAAAATCTCAATATCGTATTCGCCTAGAAGAAAAACAAAAGTTGCGTTTTCATTATGGTCTTACAGAGCGACAATTAGTAAAATATGTTCGTATTGCCGGAAAAGCCAAGGGGTCCACAGGTCAAGTTTTACTCCAATTACTTGAAATGCGTTTGGATAACATCCTTTTTCGGTTGGGTATGGCTTCGACTATTCCTGCTGCCCGCCAATTAGTTAACCATAGACATATTTTAGTTAATGGTCGTATAGTGGATATTCCAAGTTATCGCTGCAAACCCCGAGATATTATTACAGCGAAGGATGAGCAAAAATCTAAAGCTCTGATTCAAAAATCTCTGGATTCGTCCCCTCACGAAGAATTACCAAGTCATTTAATCGTTCAACCATTCCAATATAAAGGGTTAGTCAATCAAATAATAGATAGTAAATGGATCGGTTTGAAAATAAATGAATTGCTAGTTGTAGAATATTATTCTCGTCAAACTTAAACCTAATAAAAAAAAATGTAACAGGTTCCGACGCGAGGTAAATTACCTTAGTATTTAGTCAAAATATTTAGTAAAAAATGTAGGTTTAATTCGTATTTTGTCCCTTTTATAGATCTTTAGTTTACAGATTAGTTTACAGATTAAGGAATATTTTCATTCGTTATCTATTGTTCTTTCTTATAGTTACAGTATTTTCTTTAATCTAATATTTTAGGTGTCATACCAATTAGGAATAGAGAACTTATCTTAACTAAAAGATAGGTCGAAGGGTTGGCCTAGTGTTCTAAATTTCCCATTGTTTTTGTTTTATTGTTAAGCAAGTCATCAACGAAAACGGAAAGAGAGGGATTCGAACCCTCGGTAAACAAAAGCCTACATAGCAGTTCCAATGCTACGCCTTGAACCACTCGGCCATCTCTCCTATATAATGATTATGACCTAAAAATTGAATAAATTGCGAGTCATTCAGATAGATAATCAATTATTGGAACAGGTTTTTTCGTTCGTATGTTACACCACTCCATTCAGGGAAATCGAATCGGGTTCAAATATTTCTTATTGATTCCTGGAGGAATCGGAAGAAAGGGTACATATCCTTTTCTTTTTTTATAAATTCCAATTTTTTTTATGTTATTTCGTACGGTACAATTCCTTTCTTCGCAGGATATTTTTCTTGTGAGAGGTAATTAGAAGAATTAATCGAATGGACTGTTGCCTATGCCTAGATCTCGAACAAATGCAAATTTTATTGATCAAACCTTTTCAATTGTAGCAAATATTTTATTACGAATAATTCCGACAACTTCAGGAGAAAAAGAGGCATTTACCTATTACAGAGATGGTGCGATTTGATGTTTGTTCTTTTTTTTTTTTCTATTGATTCATTTCTATCAGTCTTACGAAAAAGACACAAGATTCCAGTCGGTAAAATYTTTTTTTTTCAAAAAAAAAATATATATATTATATAAAAAATTAAATTATATTTATATTATAAATTATATTATATAATATAAATTATAATATATAATATAAATATAACATATACGCTTGTTGAGGGTGAAACTTGGAAATAGAACAATTCCCTCTGTCGCGTATCCTCGATTAATGCAACCTCGTATGCTATGTTTCAATTGTGGATTCTAGTATTTAGCGAAAGGTTACACCTAGGGTAGGGGTTCTTTCTGTATTATGGGTTAGTTAATAGGACTCTACTAGTACTAGTACTACTAATAGGTAGCATAGGGGAAGACGCACTACATTTAGGAATCAACAACACGAAAACTTTGTTAGAAATTACCCCTTGCTTATGTGCTCGGGAATAAAACAATGGTTGGGATAACAAGCACCCATCTCGTTTGTACTTTGGATATCCGTATAACCGTCGAAGGGTGTTGAAGTGACTAATTCCTTTAAATTAGAAAGCGTTGAAAACAAAGAAATTGTTGGAGGTATCCTTTCATTTCTATCTAGTCTATATAATCCCAATAGACTTATTGTTAAGAAAAGATCTCTTGCAGGAAGGTTGGCTAGAGATTTCTTGTAAAAACACTAGCCCCGGTTAGTTCATAATGAGAATATTTTAATCTTTTTTGGATTACATCGATTATTTTATTCTCCTTATGCACATAGGGTGGAGCTGTATGAGATGCAAATCTCACGTACGGTTCTGAAACGGAGGGGTTTAAAACGGAACTACGACCGTAACGGATGTCAGCTCAATCCGAAGGAAATTATGCGGAAGCTTTACAGAATTATTATGAAGCTATGCGACTAGAAATCGATCCCTATGATCGAAGTTATATACTCTATAATATAGGCCTTATTCACACAAGTAATGGAGAACATACGAAAGCTTTGGAATATTATTTTCGAGCACTGGAACGAAACCCATTCTTACCACAAGCTTTTAACAATATGGCCGTGATCTGTCATTACGTGCGGCTATCTCTACTATAGAAACAAAAAAATAAAGAACAACTCTACCAGTAACGACTGTAAAAAGCTAGGCTTTCTACATATACATCGTCTAAAAATAACGATTTATCTTAGCGGTAGTAAAAAAAGACACTTCATAGGAGTCGAAATACGCCTAGTTACTTTTTCTATGGATAAAAAGGATCTAATTGATAAAAGAAGCGCCGTAAGGATCAATTCCCTGGGTTTAGGCCCATACAATAAAAACTGCGTACTACTTATCTTTATGTCAGGATCGTAGATATCCTTATCGCATGATGTGAGATAAAGATTAGGAATCGACTTATGTAATAGAGTTGATCCCCTAATATTTTGGGCAGCGGTGTAGGATCAAATCCCAAGGATGGTAAGTCTTTTTCGTATGACGGAAAGTCTTTTTCAAAAATTCTATATAAATTTTTATATGAAACCGAGATAGTTACTTTTCAGAAAATTCTAAAATTCTAATGATAAGGGAACTTTATTCTTCTGACGGTGGGACAAAAGATAAAACTAAATAAAATGGATTAGGAATCCCGTTTTTAGTTTGAAACTCATGGAATTAACCTCTTTTGGTTAACCCTAACAAATTGGATAGATCCATATAAATCTCATCCATTAGGTATATTAAAAGGGCACACCAAAAGACTTGATTGCCGAGCCGTATGAGGTAGGAAACTCTCAAGTACGGTTCTAAGGGAAGGAATTTACCTACCTATTCCGACCGAGGAGAACAGGCCATCCGCCAGGGAGATTCGGAAATAGCGGAAGCTTGGTTTGACCAAGCGGCCGAATACTGGAAACGTGCTATATCGCTTACTCCCGGTAATTATATTGAAGCACACAATTGGTTGAAGATCACGAGGCGTTTCGGATAAAAAAAAAAAAAAGCCGGCGCCTTTTAGTTTAGTGAATTGTCTATTTAGTATTTAAATTGTTTAGCTATGTATGTTATTATATTATAGATCCTTATTATAATTTTTGTTAAAGTGAATTGTTTGTTTGTCCTATCAGTATCAGTCAAATAAAAAATGGATCATTCCTTCGGGAAGACCCAATTCAATTAATCAATTAAAGAATTTCATTATACCCCTTCTAAGTGCGTTATTTCTTCTGGTATTTCGTAGTCACAAAAAAGATACAAAGAGTACAAAATATACCCCTTCTTCATTTTTATTAATTTTTATTAATTTAATTATTAATATTTTAATATATTAAAAAATAAAAACGAATCAAAGAAACATCTATATACCGGGATATCACTTAGTAATGCCTTCTGGCGCAATTTGGTTTGTGATTTGAAATAGAATGATTAATATTATCTATGTAAAAAGAAAAGGTGAAATAGATAAATCTAAAAACTTCTAATTAAGATATGATATGACTATACGATCGGTTACACAAAGTAAACAGCCTTTTTTGCATCAATCCAAAATAGAAAAAAGTTTTATAAGATTCTAACGGTCCGTTGGGCGCCTACTAGCTATGTCATAATAGATACGAACACTTGCCACGAATCGACTGCCCGATCAGAATTGCTCTAGTAAATAACTAAAGAAAATAGATAGATGGGAGATAGAAAAATCAAAGAGAAATAAAGTAATTAATATGTAATATAATTAATTATAGAACTCTCTTTTACTAAATTATTTGACTGTTGGCGGGTTTCTTTGTATGTGTTGTCCGGAAAGAGGAGGACTCAATGATTATTCGTTCGCCGGAACCAGAAGTAAAAATTTTGGTAGATAGGGATCGCGTAAAAACTTCGTTTGAGGAGTGGGCTAAACCGGGTCATTTCTCAAAAACAATAGCGAAAGGACCTGATACTACCACTTGGATCTGGAATCTACACGCTGATGCTCACGATTTTGATAGCCATACCAGTGATTTGGAGGAAATTTCTCGAAAAGTATTTAGTGCCCATTTCGGCCAACTCTCCATCATTTTTCTTTGGCTGAGCGGCATGTATTTCCACGGTGCTCGGTTTTCCAATTATGAAGCATGGCTAAGTGATCCAACTCACATTGGTCCTAGTGCACAGGTGGTTTGGCCGGTTGTGGGCCAAGAAATATTGAATGGTGATGTGGGTGGAGGTTTTAGAGGAATACAAATAACGTCTGGTTTTTTTCAATTGTGGAGAGCATCTGGAATAACCAGTGAATTACAACTCTATTGTACTGCAATTGGTGCATTGATCTTTGCAGCGTTAATGCTTTTTGCTGGTTGGTTTCATTATCATAAAGCAGCTCCAAAATTGGCTTGGTTTCAAGATGTAGAATCCATGTTGAATCACCATTTATCGGGGCTACTAGGACTTGGGTCTCTCTCTTGGGCGGGACATCAAGTACATGTTTCTTTACCGATTAACCAATTTCTAAACGCTGGAGTAGATCCTAAAGAGATACCCCTTCCTCACGAATTTATTTTGAATCGGGATCTTTTGGCTCAACTTTATCCAAGTTTTGCCGAAGGGGCAACTCCATTTTTTACCTTGAATTGGTCAAAATATGCGGACTTTCTTACTTTTCGGGGAGGATTAGATCCAGTAACTGGGGGTCTATGGCTGACCGATATTGCACACCATCATTTAGCTATTGCAATTCTTTTCCTGATAGCGGGTCATATGTATAGGACCAACTGGGGTATTGGTCATAGCCTGAAAGATATTTTAGAAGCTCATAAAGGTCCGTTTACAGGACAAGGCCATAAAGGACTATATGAGATCCTAACAACATCATGGCATGCTCAATTATCTCTTAACCTAGCGATGTTAGGCTCTTTGACGATTGTTGTAGCTCACCATATGTATTCTATGCCTCCTTATCCATATCTAGCTACCGACTATGGTACACAACTGTCCTTGTTTACACATCACATGTGGATTGGTGGATTTCTCGTCGTTGGTGCTGCTGCGCATGCAGCCATTTTTATGGTAAGAGATTATGATCCAACTACTCGTTACAACGATCTATTAGATCGTGTTCTTAGACATCGTGATGCAATCATATCACATCTGAACTGGGCATGTATATTTCTAGGATTTCACAGTTTTGGTTTATATATTCATAATGATACCATGAGCGCTTTAGGGCGACCTCAAGATATGTTTTCGGATACTGCTATCCAATTACAACCCGTTTTTGCTCAATGGATACAAAATACCCACGCTTTAGCACCTGGTGCAACAGCTCCTGGTGCAACAGCAAGCACCAGTTTAACGTGGGGAGGCGGTGATTTAGTAGCAGTGGGTGGCAAGGTGGCTTTATTACCTATTCCATTAGGAACCGCAGATTTTTTGGTCCATCACATTCATGCATTTACGATTCATGTGACGGTATTGATACTCCTGAAAGGTGTTCTATTTGCCCGCAGCTCACGGTTGATACCGGATAAAGCAAATCTTGGTTTTCGTTTTCCTTGTGATGGACCTGGGAGAGGGGGTACATGCCAAGTATCGGCTTGGGATCATGTCTTCTTAGGACTATTCTGGATGTACAATGCAATTTCGGTAGTAATATTCCATTTCAGTTGGAAAATGCAGTCAGATGTTTGGGGCAGTATAAGTGATCAAGGGGTAGTAACTCATATCACGGGAGGAAACTTTGCGCAAAGTTCTATTACTATTAATGGATGGCTCCGTGATTTCTTATGGGCTCAGGCATCCCAAGTAATTCAGTCTTATGGTTCGTCATTATCTGCATATGGCCTTTTTTTCCTGGGTGCTCATTTTGTATGGGCTTTTAGTTTAATGTTTCTATTCAGTGGCCGTGGTTATTGGCAAGAACTTATTGAATCCATCGTTTGGGCTCATAATAAATTAAAAGTTGCTCCTGCTACTCAGCCTAGAGCCTTGAGCATTATACAAGGACGTGCTGTAGGAGTAACCCATTACCTTCTGGGTGGAATTGCCACAACATGGGCATTCTTCTTAGCAAGAATTATTGCAGTA